TATTTAAAAGGTCTAATAATGTAGATATATTATACCTTTTGAGGCAATTATAGACCCTGGGTGGCAAGTCTAATTGATCAATAAAAATCGATTTCAATGCTATTTTTTTTTTTTTTTTTCTTATTTTAACCAATTGATCAGGAAGGATAGAGGGGCGTAAAGGAAGCATATGTTTATTATCCTCGAAATGTAAGTTTTCCTCTTCTGTCTGTAAAAAGGGAATAAATAAATCAATCAAATTTCGGGAGGCCTCCTGCAGTGCTTCTTTAGGGGTTAAACTTCCGTTGGTCCATATTTCAAGAAAGAGGATCTCGTGTTTCTCATTTCCAGTCCCATAAGAATGAATACTATGATTCACATTTCGAACAGGCATGAAGATAGCATCTATAGGATAACTTCCATCTTGGACGTTATTGGATGTTTTTATAAGATATCCACGATTCCTCTCGATTTGTAATCGAATACACAACTCAATTGGTTCTGTCAAGCTAGCTATTTGCTGTGTATTATCAATGATTTTTACATAAGGCGGTGCGATGATATCTTTGGCGGTTATATATCCGGGGCCCCTAGCACAAATGGCTGCCTCACACGTTCCATATAGATTACTTCTCAATACAATTTCTTTCAAATTCATTAAAATTTCATGGACTGATTCTTGAATACCCACTATGGTAGAATATTCATGCGGTATTTTCGCGGATTTTGCGCGTGTGATACATGTTCCTTCTATTTCTCCAAGCAAAGCTCGTCGCATCGCAATGCCTATTGTGTCAGCTTGACCTTTCAGAAGTGGAGATAGAATAAATCGTCCATAAGAAAGACGTTTACTATCTGCTCTTGATTCAACACACTTCCACTGGAGTGTCCGAGTATCTATTCTTACTTGCTCTCGAACCATAATAATATTATTTGATCAGATCATTGAATCATTTATTTCTCTTGTTTTTCTTGCTGTTGAAATCTCTTCAATTTTTATTTTTACACACGTCGTTTTTTCGGAGGTCTACAGCCATTATGGGGCAAAGGAGTTATATCCCGTACAAAAGTTAATCGTATACCACTTTTGCTAATAGCTCGTAATGCTGCGTCTCTCCCGATACCGGGACCTTTTATCAAGACTTCTGCGCGTTGCATCACTACTGTACGAATAGCGGTTACTGCTGTGGTTTCAGCAGCAAATGGCGACGCTTTTCGTGTACCCCGGAATCCACAATTACCGGCAGAGGACGAAGAAACCACTTGCCCTCGTACATCTGTAACAGTCACAATGGTATTATTAAAACCTGCTTGAACATGAATAACCCCTTTTGGTATTCTACGCGTACTTTTACGTAGACGTCGGGTCCTACGTGAAACCAATTTCAGTCTCGCTTTTGCCATATTTTATCATCTCATAAATATGAGTCAGAGATCGATGGATCTATCCATTTTTGAATATCGGGCCTTTCCCGAGGTTGATTATCCTTGTCTTTGTTTATGCCTTGGGTTGGAACAAATTACTCGAATTCGGCCCTGACGGCGTATTAATCGACATTTTTCACAAATTTTACGAACAGAGGCTCTTATTTTCATATTTGCCGACTTTTCACCTTAATTCTGAATCTACGTCTTGGAAGAAAATAAGTTTCTTGAAATTTGGCATCTCGAATCATATTGAATGAATGTTGAAAATGTTGAAGTTGAAAAAAACTACCGAAACTTTTGATTCTTATTTTTTGCAAAGTAAAGAATTCGACAAATTGAAGACTCATTGTATTATAATAAACCTAAGTGGTAGCTTTCCCGAAATATAACCGAGAATTAGATCATTATTATCTAAATGAACCAAAAATATATCGTTGAGAACGGATTCTTTAATTCAACTTTCCAGAATCAATTTATGTTTTTCAGTTAAACGAAAACCTCTTTTATGCCGGATCCACTTCTTTATTATGGAAGATCTAAAACCATAGATGTTGTTTTCAAAGATGAGGTCGTAGATGAGAGACGATATTAGACAACCTGTCCCCTTTCTTTGTCACAAATAGAAAGTTGCGAATTTCATTTGGATATTAGAAGGATTACCATATATAACACAAACATTCGCCACCTATTCTTTCTAATCGAGCCTCTCGGTCTGTCATTAGACCTCGAGAAGTCGAAAGAATTACAATCCCCATCCCGCCTAAAATTCTAGGAATTCGTTGATAGTTAGAATAGATTCGTAGCCCGGGTCGACTGATGCGTTTTAAATTTAAAACTTTTCGATTTCTATAAGGCTCGTTCCGATTCCTTCTATAGCGTAGGGTTAAAACCAAAAAAGATTTGTTGTTTTCGCGATGTTTTCTCACGTTTTCGATAAAACCTTCGCGTAAAAGTATTTTAACAAGACTTTCGCTGAGATTCGTAAATGCTATTCGAACCACTCTTTTTGTATTCATCTCAGCATTTCGTATCGAGGTTAGTATATCAGCAATAGTATCCTTAGCCATAATGAATTAAAGTATTGGTCCCTCCCAATTGTGATATAATCAACATGTTTTTCTTGTTTTTTCTTTGGTTATGACTATGCATTTTTCAAGGTATATGCGCGCGACACAATTTACTAACTGAATCTTAATTGATTTCTTTCAAATAACTCCTCTAAACATAACTATATTCTTTCTGGAATGATATTATGATGGAACTAGATTAGGGTCTCATTTTATAATACTTCGGGAGCTAATGAAACTATTTTAGTAAAATTGAACTGTCTCAATTCCTCTGCAATCGCACCAAAAACTCGAGTGCCTTTTGGATTTCCTTCTTGATCAATGACAACTGCAGCATTGTCATCATAGCGTATTATCATACCGTCGTCGCGTTTGAGTTCTTTACAAGTACGTACAATTACAGCTCTGACCACTTCTGATCTTTCTAGCGACATTTGCGGAACTGCTTCTTTGATCACAGCAACAATAACGTCACCAATATGAGCATATCGACGATTGCTAGCTCCTATGATTCGAATACACATCAATTTGCGAGCCCCGCTGTTATCCGCTACATTCAAATAGGTCTGAGGTTGAATCATATCATTTTTTTGATTATTTTTTTTAGGCAAAGTAAAGGGCGAAGAAAAAAAGAAATATTGTTTGTCCAAAAAACAAAACCTGCACCTGCGATTCGTTTGCCTTTTTCTTTTGCATTTCCAATCCAAATTTTCTCCCGCAAATTTTATCCCGAAAGAATGAATTGAGTTCGTATAGGCATTTTGGACGCTGCTATTGAAATAGCCCTTCTAGCTATATTTTCTGTTACGCCACCGATTTCATAAAGGATTCGACCTGGTTTAACAACAGCTACCCAATATTCAGGCGATCCTTTACCCGAACCCATACGTGTTTCTGCGGCTCTGACTGTAACCGGTTTGTCTGGAAATATACGGACCCATATCTTTCCACCGCGGCGTGCATTTCGTGTCATTGCCCGTCGACCTGCTTCTATTTGTCTAGATGTGATCCAAGAGGGTTCAAGTGCCTGAAGAGCATATTTACCAAAACAAATATCATTACCTCGATAAGAAATTCCCTTCATTCTTCCTCTATGTTGTTTACGGAATCTGGTTCTTTTGGGGTTATAGTTGATGGTTGGGTTTGAATTCCATCGCTACTCCAGAATCGGACGTGAGAGTTTCTTCTCATCCGGCTCCTCGCGAATAAAAAGATTCAAAAATCAGGAATTTTAAGGAAATTTAGATAGAATAGAATTTGAATTCAGATAGACTTGTAGTTCATATGATATCCATCGATTTGATATATATAAGTAATATATCGGAGTATGGAGTTCAGCGAATCGATCTCAAATCTGGTAGTAATTTGTATCTTCTTTCTATCGTATAATGAAAGACCTAAAAGAAGAATATATATATATAATATAATTTGATTGGTTTTGATAATCTTAAAATGAATCTTTCTTTTGTTTTCTCCTTGAATTTAACCGCCTTAGCGTCGTTAATTGACCAAAATTTAGTAATCCAAGAAAAGAAAGTTTTCGCGGGCGAATGTTGACTCTTTCAATTCAATTTTGATTTCGGTTGTAGCCAGAATTTCTAACTTTTTCGAATATATGAATTGGTCTCGGGTCCGTTCCGCCATCCAGATCAATGAATCATTATAATTCGTGTTCAATCGAATTTTTGAGATCCACAGGTTCCGTCGTTCTCATCGCTTCTTACTTAATGTTTAGGTCTGAATTCTGCAATGGAGCTCAATGAAAGTTGTGCGTGAGTCAATCTTCTCAGTCTTTATTGACTCGAAGCTCTTGATTTTTTTGTTCTCTGGACGGATTCATTTTAGTATGGATGAATCTGTATTAATGCTTTCTTACATTGCCCTTTTTATGAGATGGCTCATAGACCTTACATATTCCATATTGGAATTAGCTAGCATCAATCGTCGTTTTCTTTCTTTCTCTCATCCTTCCATTTATCCACACCCTTATTTTCTTTTCTCTATTTTGATTCACAACTTAGAATCTGATTTTTGTTTTTATTTAGGCAAAAGGTTTCAGTTGCTACAAGAATATGACTGATCTGTCATATCTTGACTGGTTCTTTGGATCCAGATAATGTGAAGTGATGAATTGGGTATTTTTCTAGAGTTATTAGTTTCGACTATCAGTGGCTTTTTTTACTAACCCCAAAAAACCAACGAGTCACACACTAAGCATAGCAATTATATCAAGCATTCAATTGAATTTTTATTAAATCCGATAGACTTACGAAGAATTATGAATTCCAGAAATTTTTTGGTTTTGGATTGAACAGAAAAAGAAGAAATGTCTTTCTCGTTTTTTAGTACATTACCAACTAGAAGGGAAGGTCCAGTCAAAGTTTCTTATTCTCCATCAATAAATATCCAAATTTTAATGCCTAATATCCCAGAAATAGTTCGAACTGGATAGGAACAATAATCGATTTTCGCTTGAATGGTTTGTAGGGGAACTCTACCTTCTCGGATCCACTCAACCCGCGCAAT